AAGCCATTGTTTTGTTACGTTTCCATATTAAAGTAAAGTATAGTACTTCATTTTTATTTATTTTAATGCCCATTGGTGTTCCAAAAGTACCTTTTCGGAGTCCTGGAGAGGAAGATGCTGTTTGGGTTGACGTATAGTGCGACTTGTTAGACATATTGGTCATATGGGATTTCCCCGTTATCTCCCCCGATCGAGTATTCTCTGTTTCGCCCAATCCAATAGATATATATTCAATTCAATATTGTATTGATTGAACTATCAAAAATTAGGAGCGTGAAGCACAATTAGATCAATTCCTATTGGGGATCAATATTATCAATTAGAATAATTAATGGTTTACTTGGACTTAAAAAAAAAAGAAAAAAAAAAATAAAGTATAAAGTATAAATAAAGTATCCAGGCTCCGTTCATAGAATACCAAATTGGGAATGGTAAATGGTAAGAGTAAAGTAATAGAATGGGAGTGTAAATGTAGTAATATTTAAATTAAATTTAAATAATTAAATAAAATATTTTTCAATATTAAAAAATATTAAATTAAAATAAAATATTAAATATAATTAAAAATTAAATTTAAATAATTATAATTAAATAAATATAAATATATAGAATATAGAAATAGAATTCAATAATATAGAATATAGAATTAAATAAATATAGAAATATAAAAATAAAAAAATATAAATATTATATAAATATTATAAATATATATATATATATATATAATAATATATAATTATAATATAATTATAATATTAATATTATATAATTATATAATTTATATAATAATAATATAATATTTTATATTAATATATTAATAATAATATGAAATATTAATATAAAATAATAATATTAAAATATAAATAAAAAATAAATATAAATAATATTAATAAATAATATATAATATATAAAAATTATAAAAAAAAGAATATAATAAATAATAAAAGAATATAATAAATAATATAATATATAATAATATAAATAAATAATATAATTATAATAATATATAATAATATATAATATAATAATAATATAATTATATAAAATTAAAATAATATAAAGAATATATATATAATAATAATATAATATATATAATTATAATATAATAAAATATATTATTAATATAATTTTAGATAAATATAATAATATAATAAAAATAAGAAAATATATATATATAATATAATATCTAATTATAATAATAATATAAATATAAAATAATAATAATATAAATATAAAAAAAATAATAATATAAAAATATAATATAAAATATAATATCTAAAATAGAATATAATTATAATATCTAAAATCATTTGCCCTATATGCGCAAATAGAATTCGGGCAAATTTTCCCCCGGAGTAGAACAAGAACCTAAAATAATTGAAAGGACCCATTCAGGAACAAGAAAATTACATCGTGATTTGAATTTCGATGAAACAATACATCAATGAGAAGTTAGTTCAATAAGTTCATAAAATTCTTTTTTTCTATTTCTACTTCTATTTCTACATTATAGAATACAGGGAACGATAAGGAGGCCAAAACTCATGTTAAAAAAAGAAAAAATTAAAGAAAAGCAAAAAGAAAAACAGTTATAAAAAAACAGTAAAAAAAAAAAAAAATAAAGAAATAGGACTGGAATCGACACATTGATTTTTTCACAATTCTTTTGAACCGTATGCATCCAAAGGTGCACGTACGGTTCCCCAGGGATACAATTTTGCCCTAATCAACCGACTTCATCGAGAAAGATTACTTTTTCTAGGCCAAGAGGTTGATAGCGAGATCTCGAATCAACTTGTTGGTCTCATGGTATATCTCAGCATAGAAGATGATACTAGGGATCTTTATTTGTTTATAAACTCTCCAGGCGGATGGGTAATACCAGGAATAGCCATTTATGACACTATGCAATTTGTGTCACCCGATGTACATACAATATGCATGGGATTAGCCGCTTCAATGGGATCTTTCATTTTGGTCGGAGGAGAAATTACCAAACGTCTAGCATTCCCTCACGCTTGGCGCCAATGAGTTTTTTTTATAAGACTATGCCTTCGCTCTATCGAATATGAATCAAAGAAAAGAAAATAAAAAATATAAATAATATAATTATAATATTAAAAATAAATAATATAATATTAAAAATTTAAAAATAAAAGAAATATAAATAATATTAAAATAAAATAATAATAATAAATAATATTAAAAAAAAAAATATAATAAATAAATAAAAAAAGAATAAGTAATAATAGCATGGCACTTCGAGTTCGATATGAGCAAACCATTATTGTTTTTTTCTAACATGAGATTTTGTATCGAAATAGTAGTATGAAAGAAGGGTTATTACCAATTTGATCTTATGTGTCAAGAGTTAATTTTAGCGTCACAAACCATTTTTCTTCCACACCAGAAGTCTCTTTCTTAATGTTATCAGAGAATAGAGTAAAAAAATGGATAAAATGATTTTATCCTTCTTGGATCGTATCAAAAAGAAACTTTGGGATTGCTAAACCACAGACAAGATAAATAGATAAATTATATTTATATATATATATAAAGCAACAGAACCATCATAGTATTTTTCTTTACTACTACGAAAGTACGAAAGGAAGGGTGGTAAATGGATCATCTAAACATTTGGATCGGATGAGTTCTATTTCTTCTTTTCGATAGACGAAATTCTATCGAAAAAGGCAGAAAAAAGAAATTCCATTGCAGAGCCGTATGCAATGTACAAAAGATGCCCGTACGGTTGTTTAATTCTCTTTTTTTCTTCTTGTTATTTGGATTCCCTTTTACTTTAATCAAATCGTGCGAGATATACATAGAAGAACCGTTCATGATGTTATATCAATATCATCAGGGTTATGATTCACCAACCTGCTAGTTCTTTTTATGAGGCACAAGCAGGGGAATTTATCCTGGAAGCAGAAGAACTGTTGAAGCTTCGCGAAACCCTCACAAAAGTTTATGTACAAAGAACGGGCAACCCTTTATGGGTTATATCCGAAGACATGGAAAGGGATGTTTTTATGTCAGCAACAGAAGCCCAAGCTCACGGCATCGTTGATCTTGTAGCGGTCGAAAATGAGAATACTGGGGATTTTATATAAATTTTATATTTATATAATTCTAATTTAGAATTATAAAATAAAATTATAAAAATTAGAATTATAAATTCTAATATTAAATATTATAATATTATTATAATATTATATATTATAATATAATATATATATATATAATATAATTTATAATTAGTATAATTAGATAATTAGAATTTATAATTCTAATTTATTCTAATTTAGAATTTATTTTATAATTCCATATATTTCATTTCTAAATTAGAATTTTCCGTGATTTGATATTGAATAGAAATCATTCATAATCATCAACCATCAGGTTAAGATCGATCTAAGCCAACCCACTCTATTCTATCTAGAATGAGATTCTATAGACACGACATGCCAACCATTAAACAACTTATTAGAAACGCAAGACAGCCAATAAGAAATGTCACGAAATCCCCCGCTCTTCGAGGATGTCCTCAGCGTCGAGGAACATGTACTAGGGTGTATGTGCGACTCGTTCAGTTCAGATCATGAGTTTGAAGAAATGCAAAATTTTTTTCCAGTATCAATGACCACTACCAATGAATAGGATAGATAGATTGAAAGACCACCATTTAATTTACTATCTAAATGACTATCTAAAAATGAGGATCTATCATCTACCTATACCTATTATGTTTATGTTATGGAATGGAATTTATGGTTTCTATTGGTGCAAATCCAATCACTCCGTTTTAGACGTTTTAGATGAGAAGCAATTCTCCATTGGTAGCAAATAGTTATCCATTAAGCGGAGGAAATAATCTTATAAGAAGCAAAAAGGTTATGCTCCTATTCTTGATTCTTGAAAAAACGGACTAACAGGGTCAGCTACCTAGCCAACTTTCAGAATTAAATGCCGTCACTGTATGGATAGCCTTTTTGTGAAAAGTACTATTACTTTCTAATTATAATTAGAATTAAAAAAAAAATTCTAATTGAAAAAGGATGGGTAGAGCCAAAGAGTGTGAACTATACAAGTTCACAATAAAATTCGATGAAATGAAAGAAGAGGCTCCGGTGTATAGAGAGGACCTCACCGTTTCAAAAGTTGCCATAGAAACGAGGAAACCCACTATTTAGTAGTTAGTAGCAGTCGAATTTCTTATTTTCAGGCGAGATACCTGGAAGGAAAAAATCGTGGTCGGGAAGGTCATAGTAGCAAAAGCCATTGGAATTTTTATTTTATATATCGGAAGAATCCGTTTTGTTATTAATCGACCGGAGGAAAAGGATGACTGAAAGAAGAGAAATCCATTAGTTATTCAAGAAAGTTTCATTTGATTCAATGACCAGAGTTAAACGGGGATATACAGCTCGAAGACGTCGAAAAGGAATTCGTTTATTTGCATCAACCTTTATAGGGGCCCATTCAAGACTTACTCGAACGAGTACTCAACAAAGAATGAGAGCTTTGGTTTCCTCTCATCGAGATAGGAGCAGGAAAAAGAGAGATTTTCGTCGTTTGTGGATCACTCGGATAAATGCAGTAACTCGTGAGGATAGGGTATCCTATAGTTATAGTCGATTCATACACAATCTGTACAAGAAACAATTGCTTCTGAATCGTAAAATACTTGCGCAAATAGCCCTATCAAATAAGATTTGTTTTGATATGATTTCCAATAAAATCATCAATCAATCAAATACAAAAATCAATCAAATATCAAATACAAATAAAGGAATAAAAGAATCTTAATAGAATATGAATATATAGAATATCTTAATAGAATATACTATACAGGAAACATATACAGGAAACAAGAATGATTGAAACATAATTTCCCGGAGAATGGACTCCGGGAAGATAGAAGAAAAATAAATTAAGATTTGAGTAGTAGGAATAAACGAGCATCTTTCAAGAAAAACAGATTTATTCCCCATTTTTCCTTTTTTATAACACAAGAATCAACTCTGGATTCTAGGTTTTTCGAGCAAAACATTAATCTGAGCGATTGGAGTTTTGAGGAGTATGTCTATTTATTTTTGGTTCTAGGACCAGTAGTTCCAGGGATCGACTCCGCTCTCTCCAATTGTTTCTCATTATTACGAAAAGGTAACGAAGATAAAATACGAGCTTGTTTTATAGCAATAGTAATTAATCGTTGTTGTTTCAAGGTCAACCTATTCACCCGTCTAGATAAGATTTTTCCTTGTTCACTAATAAATCGACTAATTAAACTCATGTTTCTATAATCGATTCGATCCCCCGATCCAATTGGGGGTAAACGCCTACGAAAAGATCGCTTGTATTTACGAAAAGGTTGTTTGGATTTATCCATGGTTTGCTTATTCCTTGTTTGTTTATTCCTTATCCTTACATATAAATTATAAATAAAATAATCTATAAAATATAAAATAAAATTCTTTTCATTTAAGATCCGACCAAAATAGGATTTGGTTTGTATTATCTATGTGAAGGTGTAAAGTTCTTACTCTTCCCGCTCCTTGGAAAAATTACACATGCATTCTGTTCCATCTATTTTTTTATTTCCCCATGAATCGTATATTTTTTACAATAGCGACAAAATTTTCTCAATTCTAATCGATTGGGTGTATTGTGTCGATTCTTTTGAGAAATATATCTAGAAATGCCCGGCGATTCTTTATTGACACCCTTTCGAACACAACTGGTACATTCAAAAATCACTATAATTCTGATATCTTTACCCTTTGCCATGAACCTCCTTTTCATTTTTGATCGACTTCACTTTTGAACTCTCCTCATTTTATTTTTTATCCGAACAAAAAAAAGAAAATAAGAAAGAAGAAGAAAATAAAAAATCTATATCTATATTTACTAACTAGAGATGGAATTTATAAAAATTTTTTATTTTCTTATTATTAGAATTCGAATGACTTCGAAGTACTATAATCTAATTACTATGAATTACTATAACAATAAAGAAAGAGAGTCATATTCATTAATAGAAGAATATTAAGAATATAGTAATAATTAAGTAATACAATTTTTTCTAACTAGGAATTATTTCTATCCTAATTCCTAATCTCAATATTTCATTTAAGTATCTTCTTCTATGTTATATGTTAGAATTTCACCACCCCTAGACTGGATTCAAATTTCCATTTCTTTTATCCCAAATTATATCGTGGATTCACTGTATTTTGACTGAGGTTCGATACACTTTTTATTTCCTATCCTAAAGAAAAGGGGAGCGAAATTGAAGCCATGTTACGTAGAATGGTATCGAAAATCTTCTTCATTTCTTCACAACAAGAATGAAGAATTCAATCAGAATTAAAAAAAAGGGAATGACAAGGCATCTGGAAATAAACGATTAATTTCTATCAATAGACCCGCTAAAGACCCAAACCATAGAGTGGTTAGCACAGGTGCCGTGGAGAGATATGTTTTTATATCTCGCATTTTAAATCCTCCTTCTTTATTGTTATTGTTTATTGTAAAAAAAAAACATAGCATAGACATATATTATATGGTCAGATGTCGTAGTTCAAGATCATTTGTATTTATTTTGACGCACAATTCCTAACTAAAAAGGATATGTACAATGAACAAGTAGATGTTCTTGTCCCTAAAAAATACAAGCCCTTCTTTACTGAGCATTATCGATAAATATTCATTCTTTTTTTATACGTTAGGTTTCAGTCAGATGTATGTAATATAAATACAATTTAAATACTTATCCTTATCTATTATATGAAATGAAAAAAAAAAAGAAGAAATGGTAAGAAAATTGTATTGTATATATACATAAATGGAGAAGAAAATCAAAATGTGGAAAACAAGACATGGATTTTGTACAATGACACTGTACAACAATTTTAAAAAATTTTTAAAAGGGATGTAGCGCAGCTTGGTAGCGCGTTTGTTTTGGGTACAAAATGTCACGGGTTCAAATCCTGTCATCCCTACCTATTCTTTCTCCTATGGACAGTTACGAGAGATTCATTGAGTAAGATCGGGGAAAATTGTACATAATTTTTGCATACTATATGTACACAAGACCCCCTTGGGGGTAAAAAAATATTTTCTTTACATCTTTACAATCGAATCTAATCTTATGGGATTATGGGATATAAGAAAGCGCTCTTAGTTCAGTTCGGTAGAACGCGGGTCTCCAAAACCCGATGTCGTAGGTTCAAATCCTACAGAGCGTGATTCCGTTTATGTTATGTCGAATTACAATGAAATAACTTCACAAAAACAAAGTATAATTGCAACTTTAATTTGACCTCCTACAAGGAGGAGGTCAATCAAAAAAATACAAAAAAAATAAATGTTACTCAATCAAAGGTCCAACTGATCACCGCGCCTGTATTGTAAATATGCAGTTACAAATAATCCTGTTAAAGTAATAGGAATTAGACCTAAAACGATTCCAAATAGAAAAACTTCAATCATTTCGAT